TTTCTCAAAATACTTCAATTGGTACACGCAAGAAATAGGCCAATTCAGCAGCTTTTTGTTCAATTTCTCCGGGAGTTAAATTCTCATCAGTACGAGTCAAGGGAATAGCCCCCTGGCCTCTGATTTCCATATAAAGGACACGACGAGCATAAATACCCTCTTTGACTTCTATTCTGACGGACTGAATATCTTTTATAAGGAATCGGAGGAAGATGCGACGATTTTTTCCAGGAAATCCCCAACGAAAAATACATACTATTCCTTCTTTTCTATCGAATCGATCATAACCACTACCTACATTCCACAAAATTGTGCACCACAAATAGGAGCTAATAAAGAGACCCGCGATCCCATAGAAAGACATCACGATCCCTTGTGGAAAAAAAATGATTTGCTGAGCCGGAAATAAAGATATCAAATTTCTACCAAAATAACTAGAAGTTCCAACCAATAAGAATCCTAATGAACCTAAAAAAAGGATAAAAGCCCAGCAGAAATTACTTGTTTTTCGAGACCCTGTTATAAGTTCTATCCATATACGTTCTGATCGCCAACTCATACTTAATCCGTTTGCATTTTATTGAAATTGAGAGAATAAGCCAAATGAATTTGACTTTACTCTTTTTATTTCCGAAATAACTCTCATCAACTAGCACTATTTTGATGTGAACCTTTAGGAATAATTTAATTCATCAAATTGGTTAGATCTAAAATAATAACATCCCCTTCATATGATTCCCTTATAGATATCCACATACATATAGATACATTGACTTTACATTTCAGACATCCGCCGATCCTGATCTATTTGAAAATAGCTAGAATTCATTTATCCATATATCATTTTCTGCATGCATAAGAGCTCTTTCATTTATGTTCGACGGAACCGCATATTAGACCATATTCCACTAAATGGATATCCGTGTTATGATACAAGTCTAAGTTTTGAAAAAAAAAAATGGCTGAGATTTATTCCCATCGGATTTAAACAATCTTATTTTTTTGAACATGAAGAGATAAAGAAGCCATTGCAATTGCCGGAAATACTAGGCCTACTAAAGGCACAAAAATAGAGGGAAAGTTGAAAATTGTCATAAAATGGGGTACCTCGATTTACTAGTTGTACCTGTTATTGTTATAAAGATATCTTATAATAATTATAATTCTTAATTAAATAATAATTCGAATTAATATAGACCTAAGTATATATCTAAGTAAGTATATATAATAAGTGCAAGGAATGGAGAACTAAATAACTGGACTTGTTCATCTTTCTACGTGAAATATCTGTATGATAATCGACTTTCTTATTATTCTTCTTCTTTTGTTGTTGTTTTTTAATTTAATAAAGAAAGAGTTTCTTACAAATTACTGAAAGATTCGTTAGAATACGATTCAACAGGGATTCTTAGTCAAAATGGGGATTCTCGGTAGATATAGAAAGATAAAAAACTCTATCTTTTTTCTATCTTTTATCTTGTTAATAAAAGCTCCTTGATTACTAATCAGGAATATAGGTCAAAAAAAAAAATTATCCACAACTTTTGATTCTTTCTACAATTAGATCTTATACCACCAAAAAAACCCTATTCTGATGATTTTGACTTTGATTTTGATAAACTAACTACTTGTTTGCTACAAATAAAATAATTGAACTTAATGCTCTACTTGATTGAATTTTGATTCAAAGGAAAGAAAGCGTGGAGCTGAAATAACTCACTCAGAACGCCTTTTAAAGGATTACGTGGTACGATTAGATCGAATAAGCCCTTCTGAAACAAATATTCGGCCGCTTGGGAACCTTCGGGTACTGTTTTATTCAATGTTTGTTCAATTACTCTTTTACCCGCAAATGCAATGTAGGCATTGGGTTCGGCAATAATGATATCCCCCAACATACCAAAACTAGCCGTCACCCCACCAGTAGTAGGTGATGTAAGGATTGATACATAGAATAACTTTTTATTTGATTGATAATCATATAAAGCAGAAGATATTTTAGCCATTTGCATCAAGCTCAAACTTCCTTCTTGCATGCGTGCCCCTCCGGAAGCACACACTATAATAAGAGGTAAAAAATTATTGGTAGCATACTCGATCAAACGGGTAATTTTCTCCCCAACGACGGATCCCATACTACCCCCCATAAACTGAAAATCCATAACTCCAATTGCTGTGGGAATACCGTTTAGTCGGCCTATGCCTGTTTGAACAGCCTCAGTTAATCCTGTTTTTCTTTGATAAGAATCGATACGATCTTTATAAGGCTCCTCCTCCGAATGAAATTCAATGGGATCCAGAGAAACCATGTCTTCATCCATAGGATCCCAGGTGCCTGGATCAATCAAAAGTTCGATTCTATCTGAACTACTCATTTTCAAATGATATCCACATTGTTCACAAATATTCATTTTTGACTTAAAAAATTTCTTATAATTTAATCCATAACAATTTTCGCATTGAACCCACAAATGCCTGTATTTTTGAGTTACATCGAGAT